TTCAGCCATGGATCCTTTACTCATACTTATTCAATTGGAAGTCTTGGTCCAATTCAAAAATTATGTTTCGCAATTTCATAATCCAACTTTGCAATTTATAAGTGACTCATGGATACAAATCACGAGAATGCGTATTTTTTCTCGACTTTCTCATTGAGAGGTAAAGGATTGAATCCTTTTAAGAAATAAAGTTTTTGATCGGAATATGAATAAAACCGAAAGACCCTTTAACTATTAAAGGGTTAATAGAACGAATCACACTTTTACCACTAAACTATACCCGCTACAATATGATTATTGTATACAAATAGACCTTTTGTCTAACAAGATAATTGAGCATGATCAAGATAGGATCATAAAAGAATCATCAAAATGAGAATGTTGCACTTTTTCGTGGGGAGATCAAAATTGAATGAGATTCGGAAAAGAAAAGAGGCTTCATTTAATTTAAATTAAATAACTAAATATTATATTTTTCTTTTGCTGAAGAAGATAGATACGGATCAAAAAAACATTAAAATTCTAACAGAAAAATGCATTGTGGAAAAATCAATAGTTTCTTTTTTAGTTCGGAAAATGAAAATAAAATATGACAAGAAAAATAATGTAAATAATCTTTCTTCTTTTTGTTGTTGCTTGAATATAAAATATTCAATTGAATATAATAAAAAAAAACAAGTCTTTTTGTTTTCAAATCAGATAAATCATTATTTATCTATAATTCGTTGGAACAAAAAAAAAGGGCCCGGCTAGGTACTGACCAGGTCGGGCCATCAAAATAAGAAGGGCCTTTCGAACAAAACAAAGGAGTCTTCCTTATTTCTCTTTAGTTCGATTGTTGGCGCGCCCCTTTTTTAGATTTTTAGATAAAGTAAATTCCTGATTTGTGGATCTCTCTATATATAATAGAATAGATAAAGAAGAGAGAAAGAAGAGAGAGAAAGAAAGACTCCTTACATTATGTGTAATGTAGTAATTATCTTTTTCAATTGGGAGAGATGGCTGAGTGGACTAAAGCGTCGGATTGCTAATCCGTTGTACGAGTTATTCGTACCGAGGGTTCGAATCCCTCTCTTTCCGTTTCCGTTGATGACTTGATTTATTTATTTAATTTTATAATTAAGAAAATCTTATTTAAACGCGTGGAATAGATCAAATCCTAAGAAAATTGGAAAATTAACCAAGGAAAACCCTTTGGATTTTATTCTTCACGTCCAGGATTACGTCCCGTATCATTAGATAGGAATCCAAAGATAAAGAGAGAAACAAAAAATATCACTACGGTATAAACGAAGAGTTTCAGAGTAAGCATTACACAATCTCCAAGATTATTTTTTGGAAAAAAAAAGAGAATAGATCTTCCATTTTTCTACCACATAGACTATTTTGACACCAAGAAATGCATTTCTTTTAGAAAAAAAATGCATTGTCACAAATCCATTTGTTTTTCATTAACAAAAATTTGCGTTTATATCCAAATTAGATATTGTGGGAGACCCTAAAGGGGGGTTAGGGTCTTTCACTGGAAAAAGCCTCCAAAATGAGGAAATGGGGGTAGGCCAGATTTATGGCGACTATCCAAGAATTTCAATGTGCGAATCGAAGGTTCATACTCTAAAACTTATCTTATTTTATCAATTGTTATAATTTTTTCTCGAAGAAATAATGCATTTTCTAGGATATTATTATGAAGGATCTTATCGAAAACTTACAGCAGCTTGCCAAACAAAAGCTAAGAGAAAAAAAAACACAGGTATGACTGGCATAACATCTACAATTGGATTCAAAAAAGCATAAGCTTCAGGCAATTTGCAGAAGAAAAAACTACTCGAATAAAGGGCAGAATTAATACAGATCAAACTAAGGATATTAAGCATAACAGACATTTTGTTCTTGGAGATAATTGCATTTTTATTCAGTTTTTGATATAAGGAACAAGGAAGAAAGTAAGTAAGGTAGATAAAAAATCCTTCTTTTTCTTTGAACCCACCCAACCAAAAACCCTCCTATTCTCAAAGGAGAATAGAAGAAATCATACTTTCATTCAATATCTTAATTGAATTCTATGTAATGATCAATAAATTAAGTTGAATTCTATATCTATATGTATCAAAATCCTAGTACCAATCTATTCTATAGATATATAGATATTTGGACTGGAGTTGACAAACAACCAGTACCAATATTATTGTTTCTTGGTGTAGATTAGAAATTCAAATGGGGCGTGGCCAAGTGGTAAGGCAACGGGTTTTGGTCCCGCTATTCGGAGGTTCGAATCCTTCCGTCCCAGCGCATATCCATTTTTTTATGCTCCATTATTCCCATAGAAAGAGTGGGGGAGTGGATAGGAGTTAATCCATATTAATTTAATAATCTGTGTCTGGTCGAATCTCATTAAAAATAAAGTGCCATATCATATAGAAATATGTTATGGAGTCGGTGTTTTTTTTTTGAATCTCATTTTATTTAGGTATTTCGTGTTTGGCTCTAATCCAAAATTTGAAATCTATGTAACGATTGAGGCAGGGGGGATTTATCCTATTCCTTTTTTTTTTTATTCACTTTATGACAAGAGTCAATTATTTATTGAAATATTATGCAATCCCGTGTTAAAGTTAAACAAAATACATATAATCATATAAAATGAGGAAATGTTTAGCTTATATGGTATGTATCGTTCTATTTCAATGAAAATAATTTTGTGGTTTTTGTGAAAAAGATTTATAATCTTTAGATTATTTAAACTCAAATTATTGAAATTCCATATTATAGAATATCTATAACAGTGATATTATAGAATATCTATAACAGTGACAACTGATCAATCTATCTGATAGATACGAAAACCCTTCCCTCTTTTTTTTTTTCGATTTTTATTTTCGTAATTGTGATATCAGGTGAAAAGAATCAAAATTCCAATCTTAACTTACATCATTTTTTATACATCTCATGAAAAAAAATTATATTTATTTCTTCTTTTATTTGATCTATTTTAAATTGAATCAGTGATGAATCAATTAAAAAAGAAAGACTTATCTTCCTATGAAGATCAAACGTGATTTTTATTGTCTAATTTTCTTCAAATTAAATAATGATGTCTAATTAAATAATGATGTCTAAATAGGAAACGTTTCTAATTTCAATTAGAACTATTTTTAATGATTCGAATCTTTGAAAAAGTAGGAGATTGTTTAATCTAGCCTATTGAGTCATTTGAAGATGCAGATTCAAAAAGTTATTCGTTTATATATTTCTATTTCGTTCTAGGATCTATATATTATTTATGTATATTAAATGTATGTTAAAAATCCTGTCTTGCTAAGACTTTTTCAGAAAAATAGTTCCCACATATCATATCATATATAGAAGAAAAAGTCTAGATTATGATGTCTATGGACAGCTGAACCAATGACTATTCATGATTCTATGATTGAATCAATTACATACTGGTTCCAAATTCGAGGAATGTTATGGTAAAACTTCGTTTGAAACGATGTGGTAGAAAGCAACGTGCGACTTGAAGGACATGATCCCTTGTGGATTTTTACATCCACCATTTTCCATTTGTCTAGGAATGGGGGTGCTCTTCACTCGACATTGTTTGTGCTGTTACACCTGAACCCTTTGTTTTTGCTGGGTTGTAAATAGTCCACGATGGAGCTCGAGTAGAAAGGATTCATTCATTTCTCGGAGGCAAGGATCTAGGGTTAATGCCAATCAATCAATTGAAACAACTTCGTCAATGTATCTTCCATATATAGAAATAGGGAATAGAAAGGATCCAATTCTAGCAAGTTTCCAATTCAAAAGCCAAATTTATTGGAATTGATCAAACTTTTTCGATTAAAAGTGCATCACGCGGGAATCAACTGTCCATAAGATTCTTTGCTAGAAAGCAATCAAAAAGGGCATGTTGCTGCCATTTTGAAAGGATTCAAAAGCACCGAAGTAATGTCTAAACCTAATGATTAAAAATAAGTATAAAGGATCTAAGAACAAGTAAACACCATTTTAATTGTCTCGATAGTGATAGTATCAATAATTGCATCAGACTAAATAAAGAATCCAAATATAATTTTAAACGAGACAAACAAAAGGGGGTAAAGACTACTCAATAAATTAAATTGACTAAAGATTTTTCCTTTGAGCTATTTGAGAGTTTTCCAACTTGAGTTATGAGTACGAATGGTTTATTTTTTTCCTTTTCATTTCAGAAAGAAAAAAAGACTTAAATCATAGTCTAATTGATTTTATAGGCCCATTTGTCATTTATCATTTAATTTATTAGAATTGCATACATAGACAAAACTTCGAATCAAATCATTTTTTCTCGAGCCGTATGAGGAGAAAACTTCCTATACGGTTCTAGGGGGGGTATTGTTGATCTACATCTATCCCAATGAGCCGTCTATCGAATCGTTGCAATTGATGTTCAATCCAGAAGAGAAGGAAAAGATCTTAGAAAAGTGGGCTTTTATGATCCAATGAAGAATCAAACTTATTTAAATGTTCCCCTTATTCTATATTTTCTTGAAAAAGGTGCTCAACCCACAGGAACTGTTCAGAATCTTTTAAAGAAAGCGGAAGTTTTTAAAGAACTTTCGTCTAATCAAATGAAATTAAATTAAAGAAATACCAAGGGGGGGTAGCAATTTGTATATAACTTTGTCTAATTTTTCTCTACTTGTTTTTTTGATCCCCCCCCCTTTTTTCTGCTGTATTCGTATTTATTTAGCATTGTTTCCGTTGAATCCAACGGTCTAGAATGACAGACAAAATCTTAGTTTATTGATCTTATAAATATAAAATTCGGACATTTCCTTCAATTGTGTGGTTTTCATTGGAACTCGACTAACCATCAAGGAATCAACTTTGCTTATTCCACTTAGATTGATGATTGATGAAATACATTATGGACTCAAAAATCCGATACTTTTTTTTTCAATTCTTTGAATTGAAATTTAACAATGGAATAATATTCCAAATTGTTTTGGATTACC